AATAAATGGATTGGACATTTGATCTTTTCGCTGAGATAAAGGCATAAAAATCAGAAAGAATATATAGAATTAGAATCGGTTTTTTAGCATTTAACCCCCCTTTATGTTATGGATTTCCTTGTTCAAAAAATGATTCGCAGAGAAGAGAGAGATTTTGTTTACGGATTTTTGAGTAGAATACGATTGTGAAGTGTATAAGAAAAGAAGGTTTGTATGGCTTAAACACGTGTGGAGATATCTATAATATCCGTCTTTCTTCTCTTTTAGTGTTTTATTGTCGTTCTATGTTCTATTCGGGGCAACACAGGTTGTGCTCTATGAAAACATAATTTCAATTTTCTATTCAATTAAAAATTCAAATTGAAGTATGATACTTTTCTGATATCTGATAATTCTCTATCGGGAACATATATAAATAATATATATCCGTCTAACAATTTCTCTTGGGGGGTTTACATATACTCATAATTGTTGTTATAATTAATAATTAAAATTGAGAAGGATTTTTTGATTGAAAAAATCCATACTGATTAGTTATATATCAAGTTGTATTTTCTTATGTCATTAGGAAAACAAAATTTGGAGATTCAAATCCAAGAATCATTCATGCATTTTAAGTCAATAGTTAATGGTTCCTATTTTCATAAAGTTTAATTTTGGATTTTGCGACTGAAAATCCACATTTGATTTTTCAATAGAAAGGTAAGAGAAAGTTTTGAACATTATGAATTTTGAGATAGACTCAATCGAAATTGAAAGGATGAATCAAACCCAATCAAAAGGGAAGAAGGATTAGGATTTCGTTGACTTTTAGGAAAAATTAAGGAAAACAGAACTCAAGGTGCAAGTACAATAAAAAAGCAGTTCAGTAATCCGGGAAAGTTTTCATCTATTTTGTATTTGTAGCATTTTGGCGACATGGCCGAGTGGTAAGGCAGAGGACTGCAAATCCTTTTTTCCCCAGTTCAAATCCGGGTGTCGCCTGATCAACAAAAAACTAGAAATCTCTTCTTTTCTTCTGTTGATATAACCCGCCGAATGATTCCCCAGCAGAAGCAGAGAAAGCAGACTGTTGATACTTGTTTGATTCTAAACATCTGGTCTGGGGGTTTTTCTAAAAAATTGTAAATATCCTTGCATATTTAGGCTTCAAGGAAATATTCGAATGCTAGAGGGGCTATCAAGACTTCGCAATTACCTTCTACTACAAATCAAAATTTTCTATTATTAATGCATTGTATAATGACTGGACCCTGGATTAGATTGGAGAGCCCGATAGGAAATCTAAATAGTTGTGGAAGGGGGCGGAAGATACTTTATTATATACGAGGAACTCACGAAAATCTCTGAGTGCTCAAGCATCCAATCAATTGAAATAAGGGTCAACAAAAAAAGAATAGGACCTATTATTCCTACATGTTCCATTAGTAACATTCCCTTGAGATGTTACTGCGGATTTTGCTTGTGTTTAATCTTTCCCGATTAGAAATCATATAGGAATTTCTTCTAAAATGAGCGAATTTATTGGATTGGTTTATTAATAGTCTTCGTTCTTTTTGACTCTGCGCCATTGATTCCACTATTATTAGTGAGGAATAATGGAACAATTCCTTTATATTTATAGAGATAGGGGACATAATTCATATGGATATAGTAAGTCTTGCTTGGGCTGCTTTAATGGTAGTCTTTACTTTTTCCCTTTCACTCGTAGTGTGGGGAAGGAGTGGACTCTAAGGGTCCTACTAATTGAGTTAAGGAAGCAAACTGTATCAATATCAATTGCTTTCTAGATCGTTCTGCAACACGTTTTGAACAAAATAAAATTTGAAATTCCATTGGACTCGACTGGAGTAATGTATTATAGGAATCATCCTCTTTCAATCAAAGAGCTATTTCAACAATTCCCATGTTTGTAGTTCGAAAGGAAGAGGATCCCAGGAAATTTATTCGAACCTAATTCTTCCGAAATTTTCTATTCCAATAAACGGCCTCTTACTAGGTGATACTGAGGAGGGTCGGACCCTTTTTTTATTTATTTCTCTCTTTACTGTTCAAAGAAGAAGTGGTTTTGTTAAGTGTATACACACTTTGTATGAGAAAGAAAGGATATAAACATAGTGGTTGTCTAACGAGATACTATGCAGAATAAGATCGTCAGGTGAGTCACATATTGCGCATTTACCGCTTTCGAATTTTTGAAATTGGATTTATACTTTATCGACTTATTTCATATCATGGTTCAGGCGTTAAAAATCCGTGAGGTTTACTCTTCCTTTTCGATGCCCGTGGAACTACTGTCAATGGTTTACTCAATTACTTCTTGGGAATGGTAAAAAAAAAAAGATTACTACGTGATTTTTTGAATATGCCTATATATATCGCCTTTCCTTTATTGATTTGATTCTTTCAATAGATACCGAGATTCAGATTAGAAATCAAAAATATAGTAATTCAAACTATAAGACATAAGAGTAATTCAGATTGATCAGAACAAATAGATATAGCAAATAAATGGAATTGGATGCTATGTCAATCCCATATATGGAATTGATATTCACATATATCAAGATAATATTGTAGATTGATCTATAGATCCATATCAAACGCAGCCTCTATCTTTATTTTATTCCAGGGGGAATAGTATGGTAGAAAGAAATAGATGAATCTTTCTACCATACTATCTATCTATTAGAATACTGCCGATTCTAGTCCACTCATTTCATTTAAGACATGAAATTGGAATCCTTTTCATTTTATTTCGTCAATTTTGGCTAAGAACTCAGAAGTCAAGTTTCATTCAAATTAGTTAATAATTAATCGTTTTGACTGACTGTTTTTACGTAAATGATAAGTAGAAAAGCGGTAGGAACTAGAATAAATAGTGCAGTAGCAATAAATGCAAGAATATTTACTTCCATAATCTCATCGGTTTTTTACTTCGCAATAACTCGGGATTTAATCCCATAGAGATGATAAATCTTTGGCCTGTAAATTCAATGAATGAATATTACCTCTCGATGATCTTGAATCGGATCAATATCATGAATAACAATATCTGAACTATCAAATCAATTCGTCGTCGAGAATTGAATAGTATAACATAGGAAGTTCTTTTATCCATACCGGCCCAAACTTGGATTCCTGACCCAATCCAAAATTCCTTTATTTATTTATCATTTTTTATCATCTGGTCTTTTTTTCTCTCTAATCTATCTAGTTACTTCTTGTACAATCATCTGATGAAGTCTCATCAAATAGCTCTTCCACTTCCAGTGGTCACATAGTTACAAACCCAAACAAACAATAAAAGTTCAATGGAAAAAGAAAGGAGTTTAGAACGAAACTATTTTTGACTTGGAAGACAAAGAAGTGTGATAAAGATGAGACCGTATAAAATGAATATTCATCAAATTTACTATTTTCCGATTTGTTCTTTCGTCGATTGGGCCTTAAAACAAAATGAAAAATCGGAAAAATGATTCATTCCCCTTTCTAAGAGGAGTAGGACCTTTGGTTGATCTGTCCTTCCCCCTCCTTTCTTCGTAGATTATTAGCCCCGGGACACCTATACCAAAAGCTCAGTGTGCAATTTGCATGAAATCGATTTTTCAACTTCAAACCAGTAAGTGAGGTTCCATAAATCCGTAGCCAGAAAAAGAAATTGTTTTTTTTTTTCTTTTTTCTGGAAAGTATTTTCTTATATTCAATTTTGTATTGGACAAGAAAGGAATTCCCTTTGTGTATGCGCGCCTCAAAAAGGTATAGTACTCGATTCCATTACATGCATCGGGGGCAATCGAAAAAGCCAGCATTTCTTGGAATACTGACTATAATGCTACCAATAATTGTACTAATCCAACCGCATATGTCTTTCTCCTACCAAAAGGAAAGAAAAAAGAAATAAGGATTTCCCCTTTGCTTTGACAATGAAATTCTGCCCCCGGTCCCCTTCATAAAAAGGGAGAGATTTCTTGATATATTTATTGGATCCGTCGGGACTGACGGGGCTCGAACCCGCAGCTTCCGCCTTGACAGGGCGGTGCTCTGACCAATTGAACTACAATCCCAGGGAAATACGGGATCTAGCAGAAAATTTGATTCTTTTTTATCTCCGGATCGGGTATTTCTGAAGTACAAAGGGGGTTATATCATCTCATGGCGGATTGGCGAATTGGCGAATTATTGGGCCGAGCTGGATTTGAACCAGCGTAGACATATTGCCAACGAATTTACAGTCCGTCCCCATTAACCGCTCGGGCATCGACCCAGGAAGAATCAATTTTAGACTTATTGGTAATCCATGATCAACTTCCTTTCGTAGTACCCTACCCCCAGGGGAATTCGAATCCCCGCTGCCTCCTTGAAAGAGAGATGTCCTAAACCACTAGACGATGGGGGCCTGCTTGACCAACGGCCATCATACTATGATCATAGTATGATCAGTTTTTTGAAATTGTCAATATAATTGAAATAATCGAATGATTCTATCCGAGGGATCTTTCCCCCTTTCAGAATTGCATAGAATTCTTTTTTATTCGTCATTGATGAATTATTCATTAGAACCGCCATTAGAAATCTAGTAGTAGTATTTTTTTATTTTGGAATTATTTCAATTGAATTTATTTTGATTATTTTAGTTTAGATTATTTAGTATTTCGAATTTTATTTAGAATTTGCTTTTTTTATTTAGAAATTTGTAAATAAAAAAAAGTAATAAATACAAAAAATAGAAATAATAAGGAAGAGTCGGATTTTTTCAGGGAATGATTGGTCCGTCAGAAAAGGAAAAAGGTGTGAAATTCGCTTTCTTTCACTTTCATTTGATTCATTGTTAAGACGAGATATCCTTATCTCCCTCCCACCAAGAGAGGAAATTAACAAACGGGAAATCTAGTAAGCGGGATCAAGCAGAAAATTCTTTTTTCTCCAAGAATTTAGTTCAGGAGACAAGTAGAATCTCTTCATTCTATGATTCGATGAAATATCTTGAATTTTATGTT